TCTTGGGCACAAATACTCCACTTTTCACGAAAGACATACAAGAGATTCACCAATGATTGGTTGGACTAAATACTACATTTATTTGCTCAGAAGAAGGAAAGTTGGCTGTGAGAATGATTTCTCGTACGTAGTCTTTCCTAGGACCATTCCAACAGGATGCTCAGAGGTGGGTGGAGAAAAAGCTCAAAAGGGAGTTTGAACTTCCTGCGCTTTCAGAGGATCTAAATCAGTCTTCATCCTTTCGCTTTTCCCTCGCAATAAATATGTAAATTCGTTTCGCAGAAATTAAGAGATTTTCGATCTCCTCGAAAGAAAATGAGTTCGATCAGCAACACCGGTCTCCGCAGCACCAGGATAAAGACCTTCTTTTTACCCATAACCTTTCTCTGCAGCATTGGAACCAAGATCGGGCTTGGCATAGTTACGAGGTTCCCGTTCTATTTAACTAACACTAACTGAAGCTAACCGGAAGCTTTCTTCTCATGCGACTCTTGGATCGAAAAGAGGCTGCTGGACTGGACCACGGCTGAAACAAATATTCCCTATTATCCGATACCTGATCAGTTGGTGTGGACCAGTAACCCTGAATCAGGGCTTGGGCAGTCGCTCTATATGCGAAAGAACGTTCTTGCTTTCACTACTCACCTTGCCCTTTTGCCCTTTCCGGACCGCTACCTGGGTTTCCAGTCGTTTCGGCTACTGCCAATATTTTAGGAGGAAATAGCCGTTGTCCCTGGATCCTTCTAGTCGGGGGAGAGCCTTTATTACACCTAGAAATAAGGTAACGGGGCACACCATATCCTCGATATTTGAGGGCTTGGAAGCAGGCACTGGTATCGTAACTTCAGCTTTAACCTGGTATAAAGCGTCTAACTGATCGATAAAGAAGCATTGCGCTTGTCAAAGGAGTTCAATGCTCACTAGACGCATAAACAGAACTAGATAAGATAGTCTTACTTAATTGAGTATATCAAGATGTGCATCGCTTACTTTAACCCTCATACCTTGCTTTAGCAGCAGCAGGCGGCTTACACTACGTATAGGCCTGATTCCAAGGAGCGCAAAAACCCTGATTCATTCTTCAAAATAGTCTTTTGAACTCAGTTAGAGGGAAGATGTCATGACAAACCTAATAGTATAGTGAAATGACTATGCTCATAAAACTCTTCAAGGGTATTGTTTGTCTGGATCCTCTACATCAGTTTACACCTCATAGAGATTCTCTAACTCCAAAAGCTTGTAGGCCAGACAGGGTTGACTCTCGAGAACCCTATGGCAATGATTCTCTGGTTAGCCATCAGCCTGCCTGTATTGATATCTTGCTAGATAAAGAAAGGGAAGCACTAACAAACACCTTGCCATTTTATACAGTCAGATGCTATGGTTAAAAGGTCATCTCTACTCTGGTGACCCATTGGATAATAGCTCTACTAGACGAGACAGACTCCTTAGTGAGCTGTCAACTGCTCTAGCTCTTCTCTAAAAAATAGATCGACTTGTCACCTTTAGTTATCATCTACCTTCGACCCACCCCTTTCCTTTAGGTTATGCTCTCCATTGTATGGCTATTGCTCTGTTTCTAGCTTCAAAAAAAGGATAAGTAGGAGTAGTAGGCGGAGCCGGACCGACCCTAGGTGAGTAAGCAGGTTGTGTCTCAATCTATTGACTAGGTTGATCCTCTTTGAGTGTTCAATCTATGGTTTCAGGTTTCAGGCTTCGGGCTCATTGCTTTTATGCTCTTCGAGGTGCCATATTGATAGCCACCTTCGGCTTCTCATCTAAAGGGGAAGTGAAAGATGGGGGATAGGGTTTTCCCAGAAGCTGGAAAGCCTCGTTATTAAAGAGCGTTGGTACAAGACCAAAAGGCACATGCACATCATGGATCCTTTCTTTTCTTCCTCTTGTTTTACAGCATAAAGTATTGTAAAGAGTTTATCTGTTAAAGCCCTATGCGAAAGAAAGTAAGGTGTCAGTGCCAAAGCTTCTTCTCAAGCATCAACACATCAGACGAATAGGAATCGAAAGCCAGGAAAGCAACATCAAAGACTGGAGAAGTAGGCGAGTCAAGGCAAGGAATTTAAGTTATAGTATTTCTCGTTGCTAGGTAGGTCTCACTATCTCTTCATTCAGTAGTTGAAGCTTATCCGTAGAGAAGTTATGTTACAGAAGTAGGAAAAAATCTATCTACATTTTCATTCACTTGAATTCGTAGATCAATGGTTTACGGTTACCAACTCGCCCCGGGTGGGTTCTAGGAATGAGAGCACTTATGTATCGAGGGGCTTTAGCACAAAATGAAGTAGCTAGCTAGCTAACTAAGCTATGATGGAAGGACGGGGCTAGGGCAATAAAATCATTGAAATACCACTAAGGCCGGAAAAAGCAAGTGCAAGTCCCGATAACTGGAAGAAATGCCTACCGTGCGTAGTACCGATGTACAACCAAGACTAAAATTGGACTAGACCCTTTATCTTGGGCTCGTTCCGAGTAAGGATTCTTTTGCCTACCTCGATTCAAGTTCCGACAAAGACAGGGAGGGAGCTAGTTCTTCCAAGGATGGATAAGCACTTTCTTTTTTTTTATGTTGAGATCCATAGTTGCCATAGAGAGTCAGTCCATTTCGTCTGGGTGGAATTCATGTACTGCTATTATGCCGGATGAGGATCACTGTGTCTTGTATTTTCTATAACATCATTCTAGAAGTAGTTGCTCAGTCTTTGGTTCCTTTTTCTATTCATTTTAATAGTGTTGACTCAAATTAAGACCAACAGCCATCATACTAAAGAATTGTTGACAGAAATACTGATGAGCTTCATAGGATTGAAAAGAACGTCCGCCCACTGCGGAATGGATGGTACTTCCACTAGCTATAGTTATAGTAGTTCCACTCGATGTGGATCGCGCCCATGCTTGCTCAGCTCCAGGATCAGGCTCCTCAACCTATTTTCAATAAGTCATCTGGTCTATGTTGTTGGAGTTCCGCATGACGCCTTAATCCCACCTCTGTGTCTAAGGAATAGCCTTTTCTTCTTTTTTGTTTTGTTCGTGGGAACATGTAAGATTAGCAATGGAAATTTAGCTACGGCCGTCCCTGAACTCTTGCGACATTGCCAATGGGCATTCGCACTATGTATGGGCGATCCCTCCCTATATGGATACCTCAGATGTGTGCCTACAAAATAACCAGGGAATAGACTGATCGAGACGAGGTGACTCACAAACACAGACGAATATGCTTCCGCACTAGTAGCAAAAGCAGTCGTTGTAGTTTCGCCAGCACCACCCACCTGTGATGGCACGGAGAAAGAAGCATGATATTTCCCGGGAAGATGAACTGACTTCTGGATTAGCGGGACTGGGGAAGCGGACGTAGAAAGCCTTTTCTCCCGGTAGGTCGGTCAGTATGTCCTTCCCTACCCTACCAGCATGAAATGACAGATGGTGGAGCCACACATTGGCCGATGTCTTGAGCAGCAAATAATGGTTTATTGGGCAGCGAGGCGAGGGTCTTTCCTTTAGAATTTAGGCATTATTTTGCCCCTTGCTTCCGAAAAAATAGTCAAGAAACACTTTTGTAGTTCGAGTCTCCTCTCATCTCTTTCCTTTTATGATGTGTTAGTGTGTGTATGTACTTTCTGTTCAATCCAGTCGCTCCAGATCTGCCTGAGACAAAGCCTATAAGATCGTTATTAAGTAATGAATTTGCAAATAGAGAACTATAGGAATCAATCCAATTCTCGTTCTACAACAAGAAGAAGATCCATGAACTGGAACGGATGGAAGATAGCACTAGAAGTCAAAGAAATATTGAAAGGTGCGAAGCAATCACATCGCAACAAATAGGTATGTATTACTTTGAGTTTCTCGCTGAACTCCACTGGACACCGACCTCCTAAAACTGACCTCTCTGCTAATTCGAATCGAGGCTTACTGCCGCTTGGTACTATACTTCTTCCTGCCAGACTCTTTCAATACCCAGCCCTCTTAAGTGTTTTCAAACTTGGCTAGTTTCTTCGAGAATGGAAGCTTTGTCCTACGGCCTGCAAATTCTTCTGCTCCTAAAGGAAGTTTCTGACCCAGCTTTAGATGATAGAGGATTTGACAAAGAGACCTCTTCCTGCCATACTGATCGACTATTCTCTTGAAATGCCATCTCATCCTTCGGCCTAGCTTTTTCATTTCTTCCTTATTGGAGAATTCAAACTGTTTCAAAAGTTTGGTACAAAGTATATACCAACTTTCCTGGCTTCCCTAGAGGTTGTATTAAAGCCGGCTTGCCTAACAGCCTGCTCTTCTTTCCCAGACGAGCGAGACGGATTGTGGATTGAGTTTGAGTTCTTTTGCCGCTTGCGATTGATTAAGTTACATTACCTGCTGCACCGAGCATTGATTTGAACGAATTAATTACCAGACTTATTGGGGAGTGTGTACGACTTAGTGGAGTGTTTCCTTTTTAATAGAATCAGAGCAGAGGATTGAATCGCATGAATGGGTTGAGCATTTTCATAGATATACCCTTTTTCTTAGGCATCGATTCTAGGATTGAAGAAAGGGGAGATTTCCCACACTTTGAAAGATTCACCTATTGGGTGGGGCGTGTTTGAATTACCTACCCGGGATTTTTCATATTAACTGTAGCTAGGGAATTGACTGACTCTGATTAATATCTTTGTCTAGCATTTCCAAATTGCCTCAAGACTGATACAGATTTTACGGAGTTAATTACCACAGGGCGGCTTGCCCTAAGAGTATAGTTAAGTGGGTAAATTCCCAGAACAGACAGGGTTTAGTCAGTTCATTGACTAGTAAATGACTTGATCCACTCATTAGCATTGAGTGTTGTCTGTAATTTACTATATTATATTATATTATATTATATTATATTATATTATATTATATTATATTATATTATATTATATTATATTATATTATATTATATTATATTATATTATATATAGTAGTAGTGATGAGCACTTTTACCAGAAAGAGTTGACTGAGTT